TGTTGATACGAAGTATTCCGGCGATCCTCACGATCCGAGTCCGAGCTGTTGGAATCGGCAGCGGATCGCGAAATCTTGGCGATCTTCTCTATAGGAGTCCGTTTGGAAATCGTCCGCCCTGCGCGCACCCCCCGAGTATAGGATTCAACAGGAATCGCACAAGGTAGATTGATAGAAACCTCTGGTAAAATACCCACCAGTACCCGTAACCCAGCAAAGAAAGTACATTACATTAGGGATTGGCGACTTACCCATTCAGTGACTTTGGCACTGGACGTTCTCAAAATAGGTACTATCGGGTCGGGTGAATTAGAGAATAGACAGACGTCTGTTGGCATTCCAGCCTTCCTTCTCCTTTCGGGGCCTATCCGAAAGAGGATCGTACCTCTTGGTCGTGAATATCTGAATAGGACGAACCCGCCTCCGTGGATATCTTTGCTTCAGAACAAAGCAATTAGAATTAGGCTCGGTCAACTGGAATGTGTATTATCCATATGGGAGATCTTCCAATTGAGGAGATCCATCGACCTGAGACGAAGAGAAAGGTCTATCTATCTTCTTTAGTTATTCAATGAAACCAATGATTCGTTATTGGAGCAGATAGCAACAACCATTTCAGCGGACATGCGTATTTTCCGATGGATTTACATGGTTTCATTAGTAGAAATGGTTTGATGTAGCGAGTAATAGGCTCTTTCGCCGTTCAAGAATTCTTGTTTAGGCAGTTCATATCATCCACACATAGTGATCTAAGATTTCAATTCTTCCATGTTTCAGCAGTAGCATATTGTTCCATGGAGCTAAGGCCAAAAAGATGGAAGAAACAAGTGTTTCCACGACTCTACCATCCGGCCAATTCTGTTCCGCTTCATCCCCTTTTCATGGGCACATATCTTTACGGCTAAGGAATGGGGAATCTTTCTCCTGTTACATGAATCAAATGTTTCATTTCATCCGGGAAAAGCCATCTCTTTCTCAACAATGTCTTTGTCATTTGATCCAATAGCGTTCCGTTAGATAGGAACAGATTTGATAAATACTGATAACTCTCGGATAGAGTATTAGAACGGAAAGATCCATTAGATAATGAACTATTGGTTCTAAACCATCTCTGGCGATGAATCAACAATTCGAAGTGCTTTTCTTGCGTATTCTTGATGAACCAGCGTTTATATATAGATGTAGGAGGATTTGTTTGGGAAGCAATAAGCCCCTTTGACATCTCTTCATCTGCAAAGAATTCTCGACGTGAAAACACAGAGACAGAGGGCTGATCTTTGAATAGGGAAAAGAATGGATCCGCAGGGTCCCAAATGAATTGGCTTGTTCGAAAAAAGCCTTGTTCTTTGGAAGATCTATCTCGTGTCTGGTACTGCATGGTTCCACTCTGCAAGAACTCCGAATCATTCTCTTGAAGCTCATCCTCTTTATGATAAATGATCCATTTGCCCCGAAATGACCCAGTCCAATAGGGAAATCCCAATTCCGTGGGCCTTTCGATACAATCAAATAGATTGCCACAAGGGCGCCATATTCTAGGAGCCCAAACTATGTGATTGAAGAAATCCTCCTCTATCTGTTGCGGATCAAGGGCCCCTTCCCCTTCTTCAAACTCCGATTCGTATTTTTCATATAGAAATCTCTGATCAACGATAGAACAAGATCCATTTTGCATCATATCTAACTGATTCCTTGGTTCGGACCGAAGAAGTAATGTCACTCGATTATTATCAAACTGACTGCAATATTTTTCTGTCCGTGAGGATCCCGCCAGAGCGCCTTCTACTTCTAATAGTAATAATAGTAATAGGCCATGAACTAGATCAGAATCATTCTCAACGAATCCATAAGAAGTGATCCCATTTTTTTCATCGTGTCTGGATGAAGACCAAAGATCTTGAGCGACCGATCCGGCAGAACAACTCAAAAGATAAAGAAGTATCGTGAATTTCTTCATGCTCGTTCCAAGTTCGAAGTACCATTTGTACAAATAAGAATCCCCTCCCTTACATGATTTCTTCTTCATATAGATAGATATAGGATCTATGGGGCAATTACTTAGAAGTACATTTTGTGTAACAGCCCTTCCTATCTGATAGAAAAGGATCCCATGATCCTGAACCGATCTTATCTGGGATCGAAAATCCCAAGTTTTTCTATGAAGAGCTGATCTAATTGTATTAGTTTCTATAATGGATTTCTTCTGTGTAATACTAATTGATAGGGCCTCATTGATAAGTGCTACAAGATCTCGCGCATTGGAACCCATGGTTATGGACCCGAATCCGTTAGTATGGAACATCTTCTTTTCCAAGTGAAATCCCCTAGTATATGAAAGAATGAAAAAGTGCTTTCGTTGTTGTGGAAGAAGAAGCCTTCGTATCTTAATGCATGTATTTAATTTATTCGGAGCTATTAGAGCGGGATCCACTTTTTGGGGAATATGAGTCGAAGCAATAACAAGAATCTTTCCAGTGGAACATCTTTCACAATCCCCGGA